CAGTCTAATTCACTGAAATTCCATCCAGCAGAACAGAAGAATTATAAATCTCCAAAATGATAGATAGGAATACCGCAAATAGAGCCATTGCAAGACCCATCAAAGGGGTCGTTCCCCATCCAGGAGCTACTTTACCATATTCGGAATTCAATGGTTTCAATAAACCCCCTACAGAAGTGCTTTTTGGACGACCAGATCTAGAACTATCCTCAACAGTTTGTGTAGCCATAAATCTTATTTTGTATTCATTATGATCTGTTGACTTTGTATACCATTCCGTTGTAAATAAACGATCTTAGCATAGATCCATTGTGGTCTTGAAATTCTATTATAATAATGGAAACAGCAACCCTAGTCGCCATCTCTATATCTGGGTTACTTGTAAGTTTTACTGGGTATGCTCTATATACTGCCTTTGGGCAACCCTCTCAACAACTAAGAGATCCATTCGAGGAACACGGGGACTAGTTGAAGTAATCAGTCTCCCAATATAATATTGGGAGACTGATTACTTCAATGAAGATAATGAAAATTATTTCATTTTTTAGTTGGAACTTTAGGCGGTTCCCGAAAAAAGATAGCGAAAAAAATTATCCCTAAAGTCGATACTAAGAGAAATGTATAAACCAATGCTTCCATAAATTTGATCGTGGTTTACAATTATAGCTTTCATACCTGTTTTGTTTACTTGGGATCATCCCCCCCGATAAAGAAAAAAAAAGTGTCAAAGAAACGGCAGCGATTTAAATAAAGATTTCTCCAGTACCCTCCTACCTATTCTATTAAAATTGCAAACAGAAACTAGAAGAAAAAAAAGCAATGTTGCATCAGACTACTTGTCTTTTTGTAGTTGGATCTCCAAGTTTTTGGAATGCCCCAAATTCCACTTGAGCATCCAAATCTGGATCAATACCAGCAAAAACATCTCTGAACAGGGTTCTAGCACCATGCCAAATGTGTCCGAAGAAGAAAAGCAAAGCAAACGAAGCATGCCCAAAAGTAAACCAACCCCTTGGACTGCTACGAAAAACACCATCGGATTTCAAAGTAGCACGATCTAATTCAAAAATTTCACCCAATTGAGCCCGTCTAGCATATTTTTTCACAGTCGCGGGATCACTATAACTCACTCCATTGAGTTCACCACCATAAAACTCAACAGTTACACCTACTTGTTCGACACTATATTTTGATTCCGCCCTCCTAAACGGGACGTCGGCTCTAACAATTCCGTCTCCGTCTACCAAAACAACCGGAAATGTTTCAAAAAAAGTAGGCATACGACGTACAAAAAGTTCACGCCCTTCTTTATCTCTAAAGATGGGGTGTCCTAACCATCCAACAGCTATTCCATCCCCATTGTCCATTGAACCCGCTCGGAATAAGCCCCCTTTTGCTGGATTATTACCAATATAATCATAAAAAGCTAATTTTTCAGGAATTTTAGACCAAGCTTCTGATAAACTTTGATTTTCGGCTAATCCAGCACTAACTCTTCGATATATTTCTTGCTGGAAGTATCCCTGATCCCATTGATAACGAGTAGGACCAAATAATTCAATGGGAGTAGTTGCAGAACCATACCACATAGTTCCAGCAACAACAAAAGCTGCAAAAAAGACAGCAGCAATACTACTGGAAAGGACGGTTTCAATATTGCCCATACGTAATCCTTTGTATAGACGTTGAGGCGGGCGAACGCTAAGATGGAATAAGCCCGCTAATATACCCAAAGTCCCTGCTGCAATATGATGAGAGGCTACTCCTCCCGGAACAAAAGGATCAAAACCCTCCACGCCCCATGCTGGATTGACGGGTTGTACCTTTCCGGTTAGTCCATAAGGGTCGGATACCCATATTCCAGGACCATATAATCCTGTTACATGAAATGCGCCAAAACCAAAACAAGCCACTCCTGAAAGAAATAAATGAATTCCAAAAATCTTGGGCAAATCCAAAGAGGGTTTTCCTGTACGTTCATCAGTAAAAATTGCTAGATCCCAATATACCCAATGCCAAATAGCTGCCAAGAAGCACAAGCCAGAAAACACAATATGTGCTCCGGCTACACCTTCGTAACTCCAAAGACCCGGATTCGTTATAGTCCCGCCCGTAATACTCCAACCGCCCCATGAATTGGTTATTCCTAAACGAGTCATGAAAGGTATAACGAACATACCTTGTCTCCACATTGGATCAAGAACAGGGTCCGAGGGATCAAAAACTGCTAATTCATATAGAGCCATCGAACCGGCCCAACCAGCAACCAGAGCAGTATGCATTATATGAACAGAAATCAAACGACCGGGATCATTCAATACAACGGTATGAACACGATACCAAGGCAAACCCATGGAAATACCCCTTTATCAACGAAACATAGACACTATGTAACTTTATTGCATTGGAAAAAACTATACTATGGACCCCCCTTTTTTTTAGGTAATTTTTTCGGAGAAAGGATTAATATTTGTTCTTTTTTTTAGTAAAAATGGAATAATTCGATTCATAGGAAAAAAGGGAAGCGGATCTATTCTATATCTGATAAGTACCAATACGCAATGGGGGTGAACCCTATTTTATATGAACCAAGATAGTTATTGGTGTTCATCATTCAAAAGCCCATTCGTAAAAGATTTCCTTTATTTTGATTCATTATTTCTTACTTTATCTTTTTTCGTTACCTTTATTTTCTATTTTATTTTGTATAAATATGGGCTTATTCAACTTATGTATTAAATATGATTAATATTAATAAAGTAGGAAAAAAGGACAATATTATTAAAAAACTAAACCCCATTCTTACGTTTCCACATCAAAGTGAAATAGAGAACTTCATTCTCTTTTCTTTCATTTCATGCCTATTGGCGTTCCTAGAGTACTTTTTTTTAGTCCTGACGGGGAAGAATTAGCTTGGGTTGACATATAGTGTGACTTGTCAGATATATTGGGCTATATGGGATTTCCCCATTTTCTCGCTCGATCGAGATATCCTCTGTTTCGTCCAAAAAGATTGATTTTGAATTATCAAAAATTTGTAACGCGAAGTCCAATAAAAAAATAAAGTAGAATTAAATGCATTTTTGAGGGGGAGTTTTTAGATTGATATTATATATTATCAAAAATCTTTTATGGTTTAGGTGATTGGACCAAAAAAATGAAGTATCCAGGCTCCGTTTAGCAAAAACCCAATTGGTAATTAATATATAATATATTTAGAATTACTACTTATATGATATGAGAAATTATGATAAATGATTCTATTCAAAAAAATTTGAAACAGGGTGATCTCAAACTGTTGATCAAATTAAATAATATGATTAAAAAATTATTGACTATTTGACAGAAGACATGTAAAAGAAATAAATTGAAAAAAAATAAGGAATAGTAAAAAAAAAGACGTGGTATTTTGTTCATTTGTCCTATATGTGCAAATCAAAATCGGGCAGATCTTTCCTTCTACTCGGAGTAGAGCATAAACCTAAAAATATGGAAGAAGCCCAGTCAGGAACAAGAAAAAGCCATCGCCATTTCAATTGGATCTCGATGAAAAAAAAATATCAATGATAAGTTGGTCCGACAAGCTTAATGAATTGTTTTATTATAGGATTCTAATATCTAAGAAAAAGGACGAAAACTCATTTTTTCTTTTTAAAATGGGGGAAAAAGGCCCTTCCATTAGAAGTTAGAAAAAAAAAAGCCTTCTATGAAAAAGAAATAGGGGTTGGAATCTACACATTGATTTTTTCACAATTTTTGTTGAACCGTATGCATCAAAAGGTGCTTGTACGGCTCCTAAGGGATACAATTTTATCCTAATCAACCTAATTTATCGAGAAAGATTATTTTTTTTAAACGGAATAGTTGATGGCGAACTCTCGAATCAACTTATTAGTCTTATGATATATCTCAGTCTGGAAGAAGATAATAACGATATGTATATGTTTATAAACTCTCCTGGTGGATGGGTAATATCTGGAATGGCTCTTTATGATACTATGCAATCTTTGCCACCCGATGTACAGACAATATGCATGGGACTCGCCGCTTCAATAGCATCTTTTATCCTAGTCGGAGGAGCAATTACCAAACGTATAGCATTCCCTCACGCTTGGCGCCAATGAGTTTTTTTATTTTTGAGAAAAAAAGACTATGCCTTCGCCATAGGAAATATGAATTAGTTAAGTAATAATAGCATGGCACTTCGAATTCGATATTAAATTTTTAAATTTTTTTTTAATATTAGATTATGTATCGAAAGAGTAGTATGAGATAAGAAAGGGGTATTTCAAATGGTATCTTACCTATTCTGTTGTGGGCACATTTCAGCGTCACAAACTTTGTTTTCACACCGGAAGTTGATTTACAAAATCAATATTAAAAATAAAAAAAAAAAAAGAAACTTTGGGATTGCTGAATCACAGACGAATTAAAAAAAATATATATAAAGCAACGGAACCATCATAGTATTTTTTTTAACTCCTCCAAAAAAAGAAGGGTGGTAATTGGATCATTTATTGATCTGCGTATAATAGAACCTTCTTTCGATGAAAAGAAAGGTAGGTAAAAAACGTAAATTCCATTGTGGAGCCGTATGCAATGCACAAAAAATGCCTGTACGGTTATTCAATTTTATCTGTTTTTTCGTTATCTCGCCTCATCATGCGAAATAGAAGAACCTTTTAGATTATATCATCTTTTATATTATATCATCAGGGTAATGATCCATCAACCCAATAGTACGTTTTATCTGACACAAACGGGAGAATTTGTCGTGGAAGCGGAAGAACTACTAAAAATTCGCGAAACCATCGCAGGGGTTTATGCACAAAGAACGGGCAAACCCATGTGGGTTGTATCCGAAGACATGGAAAGGGATGCTTTTATGTCAGCAACAGAAGCCCAAGCTCATGGAATTGTTGATCATGTAGCGGTTAAAAAATAGGAGTGATTTCATGCAAATCTACAATTTTTAATTTTATATCTTTTTAGATTAAAAGTTTAGTTTGATATTCTCTTCAATTAAAAAAAAAAATTGAAGAGAATATCAAAGATAAGTAATTCAGAATTACCCGGTTAGAACCAATCTAAACCAGCCCATTATTTATATTTATATGATTCACTATGCCAACCATTAAACAACTTATTAGAAATACAAGACAGCCAATTCGAAATGTCACGAAATCCCCCGCGCTTCGGGGATGCCCTCAGCGACGAGGAACATGTACTAGGGTGTATGTGCGACTCGTTCAGATCATAGATTGAAACAAAAAGAGGAAATTTTTTTTTGAAGTATCAATGATCAGTACCTGTGAATAAAATAGAATGGAGGAACTCCGTTCACTATTTAAAAAGATGGATCGTTCATATCTTCTATTGGGTATGAAACTTATGGTTTACATTGGTGCAAATCTCCAATCAACTAAATTTTTGAGAAAACCCCCCAATGATAACAAATGGTTATCCTTTAAGCGGGGGAAATTACATTTTTTATTAAAAGAAAAGATTCCACTCTTGAAAGAAAAGAACGGACTAACAGGGTCAACTACCCAACAAATTTTCAAAATGAAATACCGTTACTGTATAAAGTGGACCTCATTGTGAAAGACCTATTACTGGAATATTCATGGAGTAGAGCCAAAGAGTGTGAACTGTACAAGTTACCAATAGTATTGATTAATTAAAAGAAGGAGCTCCGGTGTATAGAGAGGACCTCACCGTTTAAGAAGTAACCATAGAAACGATGGAACCCACTATTTATTTATCCATTTCTATTTACTACTTTTTGTAGTTATTCTATTTTTTTTTGATATCAAGTATCAATGGAATTTCTGCTTTCAAAGCAAAGGAAAATACCTAGCAAAAAATCGTGGTGGGGAAGGTTAGAATAGCAAAAGCCTTTGGAATTTGTATTTTATACATTGGAATAATTCGTTTGGTTATTAATACACTAGTAAAGGGGAAAAAAAAGAATAACTGAAAAAAAGAATTAGTTATTCATCAAAGTTTGATTTATTCAATGACTAGAATTAAACGGGGATATATAGCTCGGAGACGTAGAACAAAAATTCGTTTATTTGCATCAAGCTTTCGAGGGGCTCATTCACGACTTACACGAACTATGATTCAACAGAGAATAAGAGCTTTAGTTTCGGCTCATCGGGATAGGGGTAGGAGAAAAAGAGATTTTCGTCGTTTGTGGATCACTCGAATAAATGCAGTAATTCGTGAAAACGGGGTATTCTATAGTTATAACCGATTCATACACAATCTGTACAAGAAGCAGTTACTTCTTAATCGGAAAATACTTGCACAAATAGCTCTATTAAATAGGAGTTGTCTTTATACGATTTCAAATGAGGTCATAAAATAAGGGGATTGGAAGAAATCCAATAAAATAGTTTCAATAGAGTTCTAAGGAGAATGAGCTCGGGGAAGGTAGAGTAGAAATTAGTATGATAAAATAAAAAAAGTCGTCAAAACAAAACGAGGGGATATACTCGCTAAAAACAGGTTTATTCTTTTTCGACGATTCTTTTCTTTTTTTTATTATGACAGACACAGACGCAAGAATCAAATTAGGATTCTTGATTGGATTTTTCGAACAAAATATTAATCTCTTTTTTAGTTCATTCGAATTGGAATTTTGATTCAATTGAAGAATAAGTCTATTTCTTTCTGGTTCTAAGGCTAGTAGTTCTAGGGGTCGACTCACTTCTTTCAAATTGTTTCTGATTATTAAGAAAAGGTAACAAAGATAAAATACGAGCTTGTTTTATAGCAATAGTAATTAATCGTTGTTGTTTTAAAGTCACTCTATTCACCCGTCTAGATAATATTTTTCCTTGTTCACTAATAAATCGACTAATTAAACTCATGTTTCTATAATCAATTCGATCCCCCGATCCAATCGGGGGCAAACGCCTACGAAAAGATCGCTTGGATTTAGGAAAAAGTCGCTTAGATTTATTCATAATTTGTTTATTCCTTATCTCTAAAATCCTATTTCGATCGGATCAAAACAAAAACGATTTCTATTTCTATATAGGATAGAGTTTCCATATAGAATTAAGAATATAGGATTAGATTTGTTTTTATTGATTTATTTATTTATATTTATATATATGTAATAATATATAGATATAGATATCTAATAAAATAATAGGTAGATACTGTCATTATTCCTGTTCTTAACAATTGATATACAAGCACTCAATTTGATCTATTTCTTTATTTCCCCGTGAATTGTATGTTTGCAACAATAGGGACAGAATTTTTTCAATTCCAATCGACTAGGGGTATTATGCCGATTCTTTTGAGTAATATATCTGGAAATTCCCGCGGATTCTTTCTTAATATCGTTTCGAACACAACTGGTACATTCCAAAATAATTGTTACTCGAACATCTTTACCCTTGGCCATGAAACCTCCTTTGGATTTATGATTCACCCCAATCTTCTATTTTAGGATCCAGAAAGAACAAGAACCAAAAAAATAGAAGCTGTTAACTCAAAAAAAAAATTTTGAAATATTTCGTTGCAATGAATATTAATTAGTAATTAAATAAAAATAAAATAATAAGCAATACAATTATTTTTTGAAAATTATATTTCAAATCTTTGTACAGTATTTTTTTTAAGTATCTTATAGGATACTCTTTCCCTAGCCACATTTTTGTTTTTGTTTTATTACTAATTTAATTGGATCCTAAACCTTCGTTTTGATGACCTTGAATTTTTATTCTTTCTCTCCCCCCCTTTTTTTTAGAATTAAGTAGAAAAAAAAAAAAGAAAAAAAAAGGGGGGAAGGGGAATTAGTCACAGATCGTTGATTGTATCTCTAATTTTTTTCACCCCTTTCTCATGTTAATAACTAGAATGAAAAAAAGGGAAATGTTAATGCATCTGGAAATAAACGATTAATCTCTATTAATAAACCTGCTAAAGAACCGAACCATAGAGTACTTAATACCGGTGCTACGGAAAGATATGTTTTTAGATCTCGCATTTGAAATCCTCCTTTTTTCTTCTTTATTGTATTACATTATGGTAATATATAACTACAGATGTACATGCAGTTAAGAAGTACTTGTATTTGTATACGTAACTTCCAACCCCTCATTTTTAAAATTTAAATTGAAATCTTGTATACTACAACGATCTTATAGATCAAATTTTCAAACGGAAAGGCCCATTTATGTGAAATTATATGAAATTCAAATTGAGAGAATTCTCGTGAAAAAAGTTTTTTTATTATATGCTTGGCTTGTTATCTGATATGAAACAAAAAAAAGAAGAAATGAATTTTGTATATCAATAAAAAAAAATAAGGATGTGGAAAACAAGACAGGAATTCTCTACAATGACACTGTAAACCAATTGAAAGGGATGTAGCGCAGCTTGGTAGCGCGTTTGTTTTGGGTACAAAATGTCACGGGTTCAAATCCTGTCATCCCTACCTATTACTGCTCCTCTGAGCAGTAACGAGGGATCTGTTTTAGATCTATCCAATTTTTTAATAAAATTGGACATACGTATAATTATGAAATTTTTGATATACTATGATATAGTATGTATATATGTACAAAATGGCTTGGGGTTAAAAAATGTCCTCTTTCTAGCCTTTTCTTTTTTTTAGAAAAAGAAAAAAGAAAAGCGCTCTTAGTTCAGTTCGGTAGAACGTGGGTCTCCAAAACCCAATGTCGTAGGTTCAAATCCTACAGAGCGTGATTCCACTCTTGTTTATTAGATTGTGTCAAAATCCCACTGTTCTCAAATATTGAGCAGCAATCTGAATTTGAATTAGACCTCCCGCATATGAAAATGAAAGCAGGAAGGAGGTCAGTCAAAAAAAAAAAAAGAGATTTTAATTAATCAAAAGTCCAACTGATCACCACGTCTGTATTGTAAATACGCAGTTACAAATAATCCAGCCAAAGTAATAGGAATTAGACCTAAGACGATTCCAAATAAAAAAACTTCAATCATTTCAATTTTCTTTTGTTTTCGTTTTTGAAAGGGGGAAAAGAGAGGTACTATCTATCCCTAAACCTTAATCTGTATTGCCAATGAATCTCAATGACAAAAAATGGGTAATTAACACGCACGGTAAGGAACTATCGAACATATGAAATACGACAGAAAGATTTTTTTATAAAAAAAATCTTCATTCAATTCAATTAATTTCAAATAAGCCGTATTTTGCTTAGACCAATAAATAGAGCTGAGGTTATAGTTAAAGCTGCTAGTAAAAAACCAAAATAACTAGTTATAGTAAGCATGAAGGGACTAAATAAAATATGTTTTTTATACATATGTTTCTAAAGTACTTTCCTAAAAGTTTCAATTTTTTCATTTTTTAAAGAGATAGAGATAGACAAAACTAGTTCCAAGAATCAAAAAATTCAATTGAAAATTTGTAAATTATCAATCATTATAGGTGGTATGAACAAAAATCGAGTAAGAGAAATAGAAAACGAAATCAATTCATTGTCTTTGGCATCTGCACCATCTCAGGATTCAGAATTAACGAAACTGATTCATTGAAAAACTCTTTAGGAAATGAATCTTCAAAAAATAAGAACTCTATTATGTAACTTCATTCAAAACATGTAACTTTTTTTTGAATGAATATGTAAAAAATTGGAAAATTAGTTCTTTGGTTCTTTTTTTTTTTTATTGTTTCGAATCTTTTTTCGATTTTAGAAAAAAAAAAGTGACCTTAGAACCTAGAATACGCCTTTTTTTTTACTTTATTTAATTTACTTTAATTTGAAATTTAATTTACTTTAATTTGAACTCATTAGATTCAATAGTTGAGTAGTTTTATTCATTTAATCTATCGAATGAGAAGAAAAAGAGTATCGTACAATGAGAACGAGATCATTCAAAAAAATCTTTATTTATTTTAACTAGATTTGAAAAGATAACTAGATTTTCAAACTTGTAATTAGCAATTTCTATGATCTTTTCCGTTCTAGGTTTTAGGTTTTTTGTCTTT